TACTTGAAAAGGATTCTTCTGTTCAGAAACGAAATGTTCCAAATGTTCCTGGAAATTCTTGCTCCCATTGGACCATTTGTATCTATATGCATCAGGATCCCGATTCATGGATCTCTCAGTTCGAGAAATAAGAGGATCAAACCATTTCTTCTGACTCTTTTTAAAATTCGATAAATGTTGGTTGATCGTATATTTCATTATAGTTATATGATTCAGAGTATCATTTCCTATTCGATCCCTTTGAATTCCATATTCGAAGTTGCGATCGGATCTATTCATTAAAAAGAATCGATTCGATACATTTCTTCCATAGGTGCTATAATTGACTGCCTCCATTATGTTGTTGCTAGCAAATACCGCTGTTTTTAGTTTGGGATCTTCCAACTCATTCCCGCAGTAGATCCGGACCGACTCCTCATAAAAAAGAGGAGGTAGAACCAATAAAGATTTCTTTTTCGATTCATCTCTGGAGTTGAATACCTCATTCAAGAATTTTTTTTGATCCAACCCGTAGGAATCAATAGAAAAGGCAAATCCCCTATGAAACACCAGATCCGGCTCGGTTATTGATAGAGTGAATAGATCCGCCATTTCTGGGAATCTCTCTTCTGATTCAAAAAAATCGTGGCGTAACGCGTATCCCCCTTTGTTCCGGTCATGGAATAGATGAAAGAAATCAAAAAATGGATTTTTGTTCAAGAATGAAATCTTATTGGAACTGTCCATATCCGGTTCATCCTTCGGAACCAGATCCGGGATGTGATCTGGTTCCGAAGGATGAATTGAGACGGTATCTTGTAAATACGTAATTATCTTGAATATATCAACCATTTCTTTATTTTCCGCTCGCCTGGAAGGGACAAAAGAAACATCTTGTTTTTTCTTCAACAATTTAGGATCTCTAGTGGACCTCTCAGTAGGATTCGAACCCAGATGAAGTTCTGACCATCTGTCAGAGAAAAAAGAACGAATTGATCTTGTAGGATTCCCAATAAATTCTTCGATTTCTTCCGGAAGCAGATGATTATTCATCCGCTTCTCAGGTTCCGTGAATAGCCAGGACATGGAGGAAGATCCAAAAAGGCATTTCGGGAATCGATCTGATTCTATCTCTGTTCGTTCCGTTTGAAGAAAGGAAGGATCCCAAAGAATCGATCTCTCTTTTAGTTGCTGAATCTCTGTTTGATCGATCAATGTGTGATATTCTGAATTCTCATTTCTAACGGAATCGAAATGATCTCTGGATTGATCAGAAGAAGATCCTTTCCATTGGCTAGAATCCGTTACTTGAACGAAAATAGATCTTGTGGAATCATATTGAATATTTGACAATACATTCCGTACCTTGCTAAAAAACCGATCCTTGTTTACCAACCACACATTGTCTAACCAAATCCAATTCTCTCTCGAGACGTTCCTCAAAAAATTTGATTCGTGCTGATTCTTCCCCCAACTAACGAAGAGATCTTGGCGGAATTGCCACATATGAAATTGAGCACAATTTTGCAAAGAAATACCCCACTTGTTTCTCGAGAAGAGATGGGAAACATGCTCAATATCATTGGATTGCATAGTTGCCCCAGCTCCTTGTTGTTTGAAGAAACTCTCCCCCTGAATTGGTCTTTTTTCACGAAAAGCAGACATGAGATAACAAATCAAGTCTTTCCCTAAGATTTCGAATAGCTGTCCCGAATTCAAGTTGATTATGTTTCGGTTCTTCCTCGGAGAAAGACGATCAAAAAATTCCCAATCATGGTCCTTGCGGATCGGATCATCCGTATAGGATAAAAAAAGAAACTCCAGATATTTGCTATCTTTCTCTTTGAATGAGATCTCAATTCCAGCTACGGTTTCATTAGATATCTGACAACTAGAATCCCTCTTTTTTCCGATCCGGTTCCTCCACCACCGCGAACCCCGGTTAGATTCAGGCATGATACGCTTTTTCTTTATTGGGATAACCCAAGTACTCTCTTGCGGATCCATGAAACAACTCTCAGAAATCTTTTTCCCTTTTGGAAGATACAGGAGCGAAACAATCAACCTATTTCTATTGGAAGACCAAAAAGATTCTTCCAATGTCTCCTTTCTGGGTCCAATGGAATTCATAGGTATAGGAAGAAGCCCCATCAAATAGAGATTTTTTCTTTCGACCATCTTTCGATTGTTAATACGAGATATAAGGACCACTACTACAAGCAGTACTACACCTTTGGTCGTGAAATATCGATTGCTTGTTGCACCCTGTGAATCACGTGAAAGTAGGATACTCCAAATTCGGGGGTCAAAGAGTTTCATAAAACGTTCTTGGTGGAAAAAAATGTGAGTGAAAGATCCCACTGAATCGAATTTGATCCATGAATCTAAGAAATAGTGAGAATTCTTGATCTCTCTCAATTCGAATATCCAGGATTTGAATTGATGTCGTTTCATTGATTCCTCCTAAAGATTTCATTTCAATTGGAATTTGGTTATTCACGATGTACGATGATCCCCGTTA